TAATAGGCATTTTCTTTTATGGGTCATATTCCGGATTGGGCTCATCCCTGTAGTAATAGGATGAACTGAGTTGTAGACCCGAAAGCATAAGAATGCAGTGGGCCCCCCCTTTTTTTTTCTCAATCTGATTCGAGGGGGCCCGCCGAGTTCTTAATAAGCATAATACTTTAGTCGTATAAATCAAAAAAAAAAAGGGGGGGACTACCCCTTTTCTGATATTCAATCAAAAAAATTCCATTCAGTAAAGCTAAACAAATTTTCCTTTCTAAAGTATAAAGCAAGGTTATCATGAACCTGAAAAAAAAAATATATGAACTAAGAATTCAAATCTTTGATGAGTGGGATCAAGAATCATTATTATTTCGACACAAGAAAGAGGTGTAGAAAATTTCTTTTCTTGTGCCGAAGGCTAGGAAAACGATTAGAAATAATACCTCCTAGAATTCTTTGTTTTCCTTATTTCGCCTTTACTTTTCCACTTCCTTATCTTATGCTTAGTATCTAGTTGAATTTGATTCTATTAGAATAGAAAAGCTATTTATAGATTCTATGACAATTAAGTCTGACAATAGGGATACAATCACACCGCTCTAGTTTAGATTAAAAAAAAAAGAAAACAAATAAAAGGGATAAAATCAACTAGTCTTTTTACCAATTACCAATATACATACTATGACTAGAAATGTAGTACAAGGAATTTCTAAAAAAAAATCTGATATAATCTAAATATAATCTAATATAATCTGGTATTATATAAAAAGAATAGAAACAAAAACAATTTTAACAATTTTTTTTTTGATGATCAAAAAATTCTTCTTAGAATTTTGTTTTTTTTTTTAATAACTTGAATTTGATAAATCGGCATATCTAGAAATTCATTTCGGACAATTGAACCTTTTCAAACTGTTTCTTTTTAAGAATCAAAAAGATTTGTGCCAAAATAACAGATGCAAAAAAGAACAAAAGTCCTTGAACACGCAATGGGTCTTGAAGTACTATTTCTGCATCTCCCTGACCAAATCCGCCCACATTAGGATTACTCGTTAATGGTTGATCACGTTTGACGGATTCACCCTCTGAAACAAGAAGTTCTGGTCCTGGAGGGATAATATCAACCACTTGACGCCCCGCGGGCGCATCTGTTATGGTTATTTCGTACCCCCCCTTTTCTTTTCGTATAATTCTGCTTACGACACCTGCCGCTGTAGCATTATAAACCGTATTGTTACTCTTGCTCCCGTCGGGATAAATCTGACCCCTTCCTCTGTTTCCACCTACATATATGGGATATTTTAAGAAGTGAACATCTTTTTTAGTAGCGGGGTCCGGAGAAAGAATAGGAAAGGTTATTTCACTATATTTCTGACCGGGAACAGGCCCTATCACAAGAATATTTTTTTTAGTGGGGCGATAACTCTGAAAAGATAGATTACCCATCTTTTCTTTCATCTCTGGCGAAATACGTTCGGGGGGGGCTAATTCAAATCCATCGGGTAAAATAAGAACAGCCCCCACATTCAAAGCTCCCCTTTTACCATTAGCAAGAACTTGTTTCAGTTGCATATCATAAGGAATTCGAACAACTGCTTCAAATACAGTATCCGGCAGTACCGATTGTGGAACTTCCATTTCTACGGGCTTATTAGCTAAATGACAATTGGCGCATACAATACGGCCAGTTGCTTCGCGTGGATTTTCATAAACCTGCTGTGCAAAAATGGGATATGCGTTTGAAATGGATTCCGGAGTTATTATATATATCATGAGTGATACGGAAATGGAACGAATAATCTCTTTCTTTAGCCAAGAAAAGGTCTTTCTAGTTTGCATGGTCCAATCGTTGATCCAAAAAATTTCTACAATAAAATTAGGTAGGGCACTAGGCGAGTTCCCTATCCACGATGCTGTTATTTACTGAACAATTTTTACAAATTCTAAAATATGAGAAGAATCCGAAACTCTTAGATGGAAAATAATTGTATAAAAAAATACGATTTTGAACTGTACAAAATAAGAAACATTTTAATTGGATTGATGGATCATCTTTCAGTCATTCATTGAATGATAAATCACTACAAGTGACGGAGATAGACGATTTAAATAACGGAAAATCCAATATTTAAAAATTGTATCGAGAATAACTGGAAAGGTGGAAACAAGTCCCGATATAATTTGATCGTTATGAGCAAATCCAAAATCTTTGTAGACGGAGCCAATCATTAGTTCCCAACCGTGGGGTGAATGGAATCCTATACATAAATCAGTTACTAAAAGAATAGAAAAAGCTTTTATTGTGTCACTTAAATTATATAGGAATTCTTGAACCCAAGAATTAAGAATAAGAAGTTCTTCATTACCTAGAATAGAATAACCACTTAGAATAAGGAAAGAGATTATATTTGTCGAGAAGCGAAAAATCGTATGGATACGATCCTCATTGTGTATCTTGATCAATTGTATCGTTTCTTTGTGGATTATGCTATGAAACTTTTGTAGATGTGTTTCCGGGTATTCCTTTATCATTTCGTCAAAAAAGAAGAGTTCCTCTAATTCTATGAATCTTTCTAGAATAAACTTTTCGTGCCTCTCATTAAAAAAAGTTTCGGATTTACTGGTATTCCACCAATTAATCATCCAAGATTCCAGACTTTTATTAAATGAAAAAGAGATTAACCAGGGCAAAAAGACTATAGATATAAGATATAGAAATGGAGAGAATGCTTTTTTTTTTTCATTGTTTTGTCTGTGAATTTTTAATGAACCCATCTCATTCGTCGACTTTATCCGATTTAATATTTCGATCAATTATAAGTTCTATTACAAGGCTTCAAATCTCTGAACTCATTCCGCGTTTTTTATTTGTCAGTCATTGGTTAGTCCTTAAATTTAGAAAGAATACAGAAATAGCCGAAGAAGAAGAAAGAGTACACGAATGAAGAAAAATAATATTGTTTCCAAATATCCCAATTGCTTAAAAATTCAAAGCAATTCTCTTTTTTCGATGAATGCTCAAAAGAGTCACTTCAAATCAAATTAGGCTTTCGAGATAAAAGAATACCTTTCTACCAAAAAAAATAGCAAATATTTTGAAAAAAAAAAATCGGTCAACTGCCCATAGCCGCAGGAGTAATTAAGAGAAATTTATGAAGAATGGTGTGATAATCAAAAGTAAGTGGAAAAAGCAAAATAAGATGGAAGGGTTATAATTTTAAGTCTTCCAATCCTTTGCTTATTAAGGAATAAAAAAGATAAAAAAGAGGAGTCGATTGACAAAAATAAAGTAGAGATAATATACAAGATATGATCGATCCATATCTAACGTATCAATTTAAAAAAATTTCTTTATTCTATCTATTATTCTGAAATGTTTTGTTTTGATCTCTGAGATCAGTCTAGTATTTCAATTTGTTAGTTATTTTTTTTTACTGAATTTAATGACTTTACATACGCATAAAAGAAAGGGTTGGTTTGCGGACAAAAAAAAAGCTTTTTTTTATAAATGTTCTGTATAGATATAATTAATATCCATCTTCTTTGGTTCATCAGCATTGTGACGAAATACCCGTTAACTTTAACTTATACTCTAAAAAAAAGAAAAAAAGAGGGAGACTCTTGGATTTTTCATTCTTGCTAAAAAAATGGTCATTCTTTAGTTCATTTCAAAATACTTCAATTGGTACACGCAAAAAATAGGCCAATTCCGATGCTTTTTGCTCAATTTCTCGTGGAGTCAAATTCTCATCAGTACGAGTCAAAGGAATGACCCCCTGTCCTTTGATTTCCAGATAAAGGGCATGCCGAGTATAAATACCCTCTTTAACTTCTATTCGGATAGACTGAACATCTTTCATAAGGAATCGGAGTAAGATGCGACGATTTTTTCCGGGAAAGCCCCAACGAAAAATACATACTATTCCCTCGTTTCTATCAAATCGATCATACCCACTACCCACATTCCACAAAATTGTGCACCACAAATAAGAACTAATAAATAAACCGGCGATCCCATAGAAAGACATCACGATTCCTTGTGGAAAAAAAATTATTTGCTGAGACGGAAATAAAGATATCAAATTTCTGTCAAGATAACTGGAAATCCCAACCAATAAAAATCCCAATGAACCTAAAAAAAGTATAAAGGCCCAGCAGAAATTACTTGTTTTTCGAGACCCCGCTATAAGTTCTATCCATATACATTCTGATCGCCAATTCATACTAGATCCAGTTGCATTTTATTGGAAGTGGGAGACTAGCCAAAACGAATTTGACTGTACTTTTTTTTGTTTCCAAAGTCATTTTCATCAACTCGCGCTATTCTGATGTGAATCGTTAGGAAAAATTCATCCAATTCCGTAAATCTAAAAAACTAGAAAACCCCTCAGATGATTCCCTATCTCCACACATATGGATATATTGGCTTTACAGTTAGTTTAAGTATCCGATCGTAATTTATTTTCAAATTGACCATTTACTCATATATCATCTTTATGCCTATAGAAATTAAGAATCCTTTTCTTTCTGTTTGAAGGAAGCTGTATGTTATACCCTATTATACTAAATAGATATCTGTGTTATGATCCAAGTCTAAGTCTTGAAAAAAAAAAATAGATGAAATTTCCCCCCATCGGATCTAAAAAATCTTGTTTTTTTGAACATAAAGAAATAGAGAAGCCATTGCAATTGCCGGAAATACTAACCCCACTAAAGGCACAAAAATAGAGGGGAAATTGTTGAGAATTGTCATAGAAATGGGCACCTCGATTTAATATTTGTACCTATTTTTTATTCTTATATTGAATTTTTAATTGTTATTAAATTATTAAATTGTTATATTAATATTTTTACCTATTCATATATAATATTGTTTTGTTATGTTAGAAAGATATCTTATAATCATTATAATTATACTAAGTATATGGAAATAACTATATATAATAAAGTGTAAGTAGTGTAAAACTAACTAAATAGACTTATTTATTTTTCTACATGAAATATAAAATATTTGTGGGATAAGCTTTGTTATTCTTTTATCTTTTTCTTGTCTTATAATTATAAATAATTAATAATTTTCATTTTCTAATTTAACTTTATTTAAATTTAATAATAATAATAAAATTTATTTAAATTTAATAATAATAATAAAAAAAAAAGAGTATTCTTGCGCGACAGTCTATATATAGGGATAGGTAAGAAAAGAAAATGAAATTCGTTTTCTTTTTTATTTACCTTGCCAAATTTAAGAACAATTTCGTGTAAGAAAGAATTTTTGTTCTTTTACCTTGTTGATAGAGATTAGCAATAATCAGGAATAAAAATTAGGAGTAATCATAAATATCGCTAAAAAAAAATTATCTGCATGTCCTTCTATTCTAAATTGACTCTTATGTTATGTCACAAAAAAAACCATTCTTCCGACTTTTCCTTGAATTCCAATAAATAAATACTTGTTTGCCCGAAATAAAGAAATAAAAAGAAAGAAAATAATTTAAATAATTTAATTAAGTTAAAGATCTACTTGATTTATGATTCAATTTATGATTCAAAGGAAAGAAAGCGTGGAGCTGAAATAACTCATTCAGAACGCCCTTTAAAAGATTACGTGGTACGATTGAATCGAATAAACCCTTATGGAATAAAAATTCAGCTGCTTGTGAACCTTCAGGTACTGTCTTATTCAATGTTTGTTCAATTACTCTTTTACCTGCAAATGCAATGTGTGCGTTGGGTTCAGCAATAATGATATCCCCTAACATACCAAAACTCGCCGTCACGCCCCCAGTCGTAGGCGATGTAAGGATTGAGATATAAAATAACTTTTTATTCGATTGATAATCATATAAAGCGGAAGATATTTTAGCCATTTGCATCAAGCTCAAACTTCCTTCTTGCATACGCGCTCCCCCGGAAGCACACACTAGAATAAGAGGTAAAAACTTATTGGCAGCATACTCGATCAAACGAGTGATTTTCTCGCCTACTACGGATCCCATACTACCCCCCATAAACTGAAAATCCATAACCCCAATTGCTACGGGAATGCCATTTAGTTGACCTATACCTGTTTGAATGGCTTCGGTTAATCCTGTCTTTCTTTGATAAGAATCAATACGACCTTTATAAGGTTCGCCCTCCGAATGAAATTCGATGGGATCCCGAGATACCATGTCTTCATCCATAGGATCCCAAGTACCTGGATCAATCAAAAGTTCAATTCTATCTGAACTGCTCATTTTCAAATGATATCCACATTGTTCACAAATATTCATTCTTGATTTCAAAATTTTCTTATAATTTAATCCATAACAAATTTCGCATTGAACCCACAAATGTCTGTATTTTTGAGTTACATCAAGATCATGAGAATTTTCCCTTCTAATAAAATCCCTAATCTTCGTGCTAGTTCTTAGACTGAACCTTGCGTTTTCACTATTGTTTCCACTTTCACCAAAAATGGAACTATAAACGTAACCTTCGCTGGAATTGTCACTGCCACTTAAAATATAACTATCAATGCAGATTTGAGAATGAAGGTGACTATCAATACAACTAGTGATGTAATTATTCCACCTATATTTAGTATCATAATCATAGTGGGAGTCGTCCCTACTAGACCTATTATTCAAATAACTAGTATTCAAATAACTAGACTTCCAATAATTAGAAAAAGAACTTTCTAGTTCACTCATAAAAGAATGATCGTTGTCAATCTCAAAAATTCTATTTTCCATATCCAAATATATGGTATAACTACCCCTATTACTATCCCGAACTAACAAAGTGTTATCAGCACTGCAATTCCGAATACCCCTGCCCCCGGCTAAACGATCAACACTGCTGTAACTAGAACTCTCACTATTCCCCCAATCATCTGGATTTTTATCTGTATCATTTATAATTTTGTCTTCACTTACACTGATATTTTCAATAGGACCAAAACTATCGATTGATTTACTTAGCATACACCTGTATTTTAACTCCACATTGGATAACATCGAATTGAACCACCATTTTTCCATAGAGCTTTCTCACTACTATGTACATCAAAATAAATAGATGAATAGTCATTCGATGAAAAATCATTTGAATATTTCATTTCCTCTCAGAATAAGCATAGAAATCCAATCATTAGAGTTATTTATTAACTAATAATGAGTAGGTACTGAGTGGTAAAAATAATTTGCTTTTGCTTTTTGTTTGTAATAACCCGGAGTATTACTTCACTATATATGATTATGATAGAACTCTCTAAAGTGAATAAAAATCGAATATTAAAGTGAATAAAAACTATCAATAAAAATGAAAAAAAAAATAATAAAAAAAAAATAATAATAATAAATAAATAAAATAAAACTAATTTGTCATGTTACGTCAAATTCACATTGAGAAAAGAAAAATTTCTTTTCTCCTAGGAATACATTTTTTTTTGGAAAATCTCGTCTATTAACTCGCCTAGTCTATACATAAATTTTTATTCCACCACGGAACAAAAAAGACAATATA